ATATGACCCTCGTTGTACATCTTGACCAATTGTATTGTTTCTTCGTGTATCCCTATACGAAGCTTGTGTATATATGTATCCGGGTACTCCTTTATCATTTCGTCCAAAAGGAATAGTTCTTCGAATTCTATGAATTTTTCTATAACGCCCCTTTCTTGAATATTATTCAAAAAAACTTCAGATTGCCCGGCATTCCACCAATTAGTAACCAAGGATTCCATACTTTTATTAAATAAGAGAGAAATCCACCAGGGCAAAAAGATTATAGATGTAAGATATAGAAGGGGTTTTAGCGCTTTCTTTTTTAGCATTTTTAATCTGTGAATTGTTAATGAAACCACCGGATTCCTTGACTCTATCCAATCTGATATTTCCACGAAACGTGAGTTCTATAACAAGGTATTGAATCCATAGACCTATTCCCTTTTTTTAATTAATTGGTTAGTCCTTGGATCTGGAAACAATATTTTGTTTTATTATTTTTAGAAGCAATTGCATTCTTTCTAATGAATGCCCTAACGCGCCACCTCAAGAAATGAATATTTTACGGATTTCGGGGCAAGAACCCCCTTACCTAGATCCATTATTTCGAAAAATTTCGCGGGCTACCCATAGCCCGGGAATTTTTTAGGTAAATTTCGGAAAAATATTGATATGATGAAATCAAAAACGAGTAGCAAAAAAAGAGAGAAATAGAATGGTTATAGTTATAAATGATCCAATCTTTATGATTATCAAAAAGGAAAAGAAAGGATAAAAAGAAAGAAACATTGACAAAACAAATAAAGAATTCAATTACACGAATATAGAATACAATCTATAGCTAACATATCAATTCAAAATGGACCAAAAAAGATGAATTCTAGAGTCTGCACTGTTCGGATATATGTGATGAATCCATACTTAGTATACTTGTTACTAGTATGAAAAAATGGGGTTGATTTTCATATGCACAAAAAACTTGTTTTGGTGGACAAAAACAAGTTTTTTATGTTTTCTGGTTGTCATACGCGTCTGCTTTTACTCGAATGAGCACTCTGAAAAACGAAATTTATATATAATATAATTCTTAAGTTCTGCTGCAAAAGCATTCATTCTTCAATTCATTTCAAAATACTTCAATTGGTACGCGCAAAAAATAGGCCAATTCCGCAGCTTTTTGTTCAATTTCTCTTGGAGTCAAATTCTCATCAGTACGAGTCAAGGGAACGGCACCCCGACCTCTGATTTCCATATAAAGTACACGCCGAGGATAAATGCCTTCTTTAACCTCTATTCTAATCGACTGAATATCTTTCATAAGGAATTGAAGTAGGATTCGACGATTTCTTCCAGGGAATCCCCAGCGGAAAATACACACTATTCCTTTTTTTCGATCGAATCTATCATAACCACTCCCTACATTCCACGAAATTGTACACCACAAATAGGAGCTAATGAACAGACCCGCGATTCCATAGAAAGACATCACGATCCCTTGTGGAAAAAAAAGGATTTGCTGAGAAGGAAATAAGGCTATCAGATTCCTACCAAGGTAACTAGAAGTTCCAACCAATAAGAATCCTAGTGAACCTAAAAAAAGGATACAGGCCCAACAGAAATTGCTTGTTTTTCGAGACCCCGTTATAAGTTCTATCCATATACGTTCTGATCGCCAGTTCATACTAGATCCAGTTGTTTCATTTTATTGGAATTGAGAGAATAACCCAAATGCATTTGACTTTCTTTTTGTTCCCGAAGTAACTCCCATCAACTAGAACTATTATTATGGTGTGAACCATTAGGAGTAATTCATCGAATCCGTTAGATATAAAAAAATTATGATCCCACTATGGATATCTACCTACATATAGATGATACTTTGACTTTCATACATCTGCTGACCCCATTTTTATATCGAATGCATTTATCCATATATCATGTTCGCGAACAGCTCTTTCATTTGTGTTCGGAAGAAGACACACGTTGTACCCTATTCCACTAACTAAATAGATAATCGGTATGATCCAAGTACACGTCTTGAAAAAAAATGAGATTGGGTCCCATCAAACCTAGGCAATCTTGTTTTTTTGAACATGAAGAAATAGAGAAGCCATTGCAATGGCCGGAAATACTAGACCTACTAAAGGCACAAAAAAAGCGGGTAAGTTGAAAGTTGTCATAGAATAGAATGGATACCTCGATTTACTATTTGTACCTGTTATAAAGATATCTTATGATAAGTATATCTATTCTCAGTATATAATAATAGATATAGGTACAAGAAAGGTAGAACTAAATAAGCGTACCTATTCACCCTTATATATTTATTATTATCGTTTTCTTATACTATTCTTATCTTCTAATAAAGAAAAGACAAAAAAAGTTTCTTACTAATTATCAAATCTAACAAATCCGATCCAACAGGGATTCCTAGCAAAAAATGGAAATTATCAGGGAATATAGAAAAATATGCAAGATTCCTATTCTCTATTTTCTAAATATATTGAATTATTCAATA